GGGTAGGAACGCTTCAAATAGACTACAGTGGACATACGGATATACTTCCCGATCAACTGCTATTGGTGCTTATAGCCTCGTATACGGAAAAAGTACTAAACAAGCAACTGAATCATAGGCTTTCATAAGGTCCATCTTAATGGCACACCTTGGATGACCTTGATCCTTATGGTAATCCCTTACCGCATTAACAAAACATTATCCACAATGCTTCTGCCTTTGAGAAAAGCAGATTGACAAGGGTTAATGAGACTAGGCAAGAAAGGCTGTATTCTATTCACCTTGGTAATGCACTTATAAGCTACATTACAACAAGATATAGGTCTTCAATCCTTAACTGAAGATGGAGAACTGACCTTAGGAACCAATGAAATAGCAGTGGAATTCCACTCTCTGAGCATGAAACCAGTAGCAAAGAAATGCTTTCTAGCTGCCACCTACAGTGCCCCAATTCTGCTGATAAAATTATGAGTTATACCCATCAGGCCCAGGGGCTTTAATAGACTGAAAAGCATTAGATCCTCAGTTACAGGTAAAATCAAAGAAGACTGCCAGACTTCAGGGACTGACGAATGAACAGATTCAGACCACCTAGCACCTCTTGAAACTTAGAGTGCTTCATCCAGAAATGAAAAGGAAAGCCTACTTCTTGCAGGCAAAACAGTAACCAAGATTGGAGTATGATCAGAAACCCCAGGGGCCAAAGAACCATGCCTCAGACTCAGGAAACTCAGACATCCAAGAGGCAAAGCTCTATCAAGCTTGCTCTTAATAACACCCCTCTTTTATTTGACCAAGTAAACCAAAACCCTTTGGTTGGCATATCATCCATCTCTAGAGAGTCCAAACAGTCATTGAACTCAGCTGCAGCAGTCCTATCACAGCCATCCAGCCTCTCATTTTACCTTCTAACAACATGAAAATATCCAATCTGAAGCCCCTACCAACCATTCTACTGACTTCCTTAGTATCGAACACCTACTTCTACTGACTTCCTTAGTTCACTTTCAGTAAGTCTTGGACAGTGAAGAGGACGAGAGCACACCCCTCACCCGAGAGGTGTACTCCCTATTTCTCATCTATTCTCTTTGTGTCGTTCACTCACTCCCTCGTATGCTCTGGTCACCTCCGCTTTATGTGCTATGGTGACCTCGCTAGTGAGTACGTTTGCTCACAACTTAGCCTTCGGTTACATAAAGCTATACTCTATTTGTTCTAACACCGACCGGAGATAGTCTAGTAGTTGTCCTAGAAGCCGGTTCTGCTCGACTGAAGTAGGTTTCAGGGGACACCCCCGAACCCCGTTGTTACACCCGGAAAGCAAAAGGTATTCCATAATAAAAGAAAGAGAGTTCGATCCGAGAGTGAATTAGAGACATTATCTCACAGATGAAAGAAAAGAGAGTAAAGTCACTTGTTTAAGTCAAGCAATCTAGAGACCGAGGAGAGTTTGCAGTTCTTGTTCCTGTAGTTGTATGTAGCTACGTTTGGTTCTGGAATGTCTAAACCTGAGGCCGGTAGCTAACTAAGCCAGTCTTGCTGCTAGACGACGCGCGGAGGAAGGTTTTTATTACTGCTGTTAGAACTCTAAGGAATAAAAAACCTCGCAAGAGGGACGAGCGTAACAGCTAACAGTAGTATGTGGCTTAACTTACCTTAATTCGCTGTTAGTTCTTTAAGGGAGTCTCCCTTCTAGTTTTCCCTTGCTAGTATTCGATTGATTTACAGCCAGGAAGACTTAGCCCTCTCCCAGCCTACTTGTTCCTGTAGCTAAGGGCATGCAGGATAGCAAGTCTCTCTCTTAGGTTTAGTCTGTAGCCTCACTTCCTGGATTCCCTCTTAGTTGAGTAAGGGAGGCCTTCTGATCTAGGCCCAGCCTTGTGTATTCTTCTACCTAGGAGAGATCAACAGCAGCAACCTATCTTCATCAACCTTTTCCTTCTCTTTGATAGTTCCTGAAGGGCTCTCTTACGCATTTAAACTAGACTTTAGATATCCTCATTAGGGTAGGTAGTTACTACGTCCTGTAAGAAGTTTAGAGAGGCTGCTTTCTTTTCCTCCTATGGTTGGTCGCGTGATCCAATTATTGTTCTCGTTTGCCACCCCAGGTACGAAGCGGCATCTAAGCCCTCAAGCTACGCATCTCTTGCCATCGATCATAAAGACATATATAAGATCCGGACCTCCGCTCCCAGAGCAAGGATTTGTCATTCCACGTCTCCTGGTCTTCCAAAGCATTCTTATTCTCTTGGATCCGAAGGATGGCCAACCAAACAAGCATTTGAGTCCCCATCGGGAGTAGGGAAGGGGAGGGATGCAGTACCAGGATTTCACTCTTTGCCACCTCCCTGGCTGGTCCCATCACCTGAGATTACGGTGCTGGCTCGGAGCAACTAGCTGACACCAAAGAAGGTGATTCCGATTGCTATCGATCAAACCATGGATCCGATTCCGTTGATGCCCACCCATCCCCCTCTGCCCCGGAACCAATAGACTCACCGGAACCAAAGGCGGGAGTTAAGCCCATTCCCCGGCCAAATATCTACCCATTCCAGCCGATGCTGTTCCCTCCGCTCCTCACTCTCTTTACTCCGAGCCAAGTGGCTATGAACTCCCAACCACATCCTCTCTAGCGGGTCATGAAAGCCCAAGCAAGGGTTCGGAATAAGCCATTTCGGTGCAAAGGGAAGCTAAGCGCCTGTCCTCCTTGCTGACACCAATGAATGATTCCAATCCCTCCCCAATCGAAGTCTGAATCTCCATCATTTGAGGGGTTGTTAATACTTATTGAAGCAATGCTCTCTATCAGACCCGAAAGCGAAACCAGGTGTCCCTTCACTTCTCATAGGTTAGGTGACCCTCTGATGGCAATGATCCAACGTCTGGTGCCGATCCATCTCACTCTTTGCCATCCTCATATCCAGTGCTTGGGACCGGACCCAGGGCATAAACAGCAGAAGAACTCCCGTAACCCAAGTCCTTGTTTCCGTCACCCGATGAGGGCTCAGAAGGGAGAAAGTACGAGTTGGTGGGCGTCTTCTCTTTCTTTTGAATCCGTTCGAAGGGGCGAATGAACACCTGTCCGGTGGGGACGAACCATCCAAATATTCCTCTGTGTGTTCCCCATTGGAGGGAAGATAAGAGAACCAGAAAGCTCAAAAGCGGGAATAAACTCCCCATTTCCTGGAACCCCTGACCTCGGTAAAGCATCTGTCTATTCACCATCTCCGGGACCAGTGTCGAAGTAAGCGGGACCAAACTATCAATCCGTTGCTCCAGTGCGCTCCTGCTAGAACATGACGGAACGGTGCCTTAGGTGTCTTAGTTCGGAATTAGATCTAAAGCCCGGGCCGGGCTACTTAAGTTTCATTCCGTGGAGTCAGGGTCTAAGTTAATTCCTCCGTTTGCTGGTTTTAGACAGAATCTTATAGAGATAATTGCAAAGGCTTATGGGTCTGAATTGCCCAAAGTTAGAAGGATTTTCCACTTTGGGAATGAAAGCAATGAAAGAGGAATTTACGGCTTTCGGAATCGTACCTTCTCTAAAAAAAACTGTGAACCGCACGCATAAAATCCTCTTTTATGATTTCCCAACAAGATGTGTAGAAGATTCCGGAGAAGCCATCCGGCTTTAAAGGATAGGGAGGGCACTATCAGCAGGCATGCTACGAACAACTTCAAGAACTTCTTCTTCAGTGGGAAGCCTCATTAGCATAGCATTATCCTCTACTGCGATTCACCGTGGTATGCAGCTTAGAAAATCTTCATCTCTTGATGTTGGACCCGCCAAAAAAATCCTTACTCTAATAGGGGCCCCTTACACTTACAACATAGGGGGGGCGACTTTATAGCACTTTTTGGCCTACTCTTGCAGGAGCTGAGTTGAGTGGCTTAAAGTGTCCTTAGACGGATCAGGCAAGGGTGGTTGTGACTAGGGTCGCGTTTGCCCATGCGATGGCTTGCCTCATGTATATAGTAGCTTTTGCACGCCATGACATATTTATGTCGTGGGTTTGGTTTAGTGAAAGAGAACAAGTAGCTTCCTTCTACTGAGCGAGCATACCTAGGAAATCGAGATTGGGATCCAATGGATCAATGGTATCCAATGCTTACAGTAAGGCCTTCTTTTGGGAAAGAAATGAAGGACCTCAAGCGATGACATGGCGGTATGTTACTATGCCAAGTCATCGACGATACTGTAGCTATGGGCATCCCTCGCATGTGTGTTATGAGCAGTACGCTTTAGAGGTTCCTTTGGTACACGTGGTGCGGTGCATGGTTGCCACTAAAGCATGGTATTTGCAAGGGACTCTGGATTCCATAGATTCCCCGCATGACTGAATCGAAGTCATGTAAGTGATTGAGTCAAACTGGAGATAACGGACTGCCTTGGCAGAAGCATTTTTTCTTTCTTTCCCCTCCGCTTCGCTCTCATCCCGTGAATTGTCTAAGTGCTCTTAGCTTTCCCCGGGACCCCTATTAGACCCTCCTCTCTCTATCCTTCCCTTAAAGAGCTTTAGAACTCAAGTAAGAAAAACCTTCTCCCCGTGGGATTCTCTTTGAATGAAGAATCCCATCTGAGACTGCCTCTTAACCTCGGACGATTCTGCTATTGATGTGCATTTTTTTCTATCGTCCTCTTGTTCCCTGTATGTTTATACCAATCCCGGCTAGATTAGAACCCCTTCTATGTATCCCTCTCTTTCCTGCTATAAGAGAGCGGCCTGCCTCTCTTCCTTCCTTTAGTAAGTACTAGAGTAGTAGATGCGCTTAGTTACCAGTCACTATTCCTAAATAAAGATAAGGAACTTCTTCCCGATCTGCCTTTCCTGGGTCACTCTGCAAAGATTCGACGATTTCCTCTTCTGAATTAATGGAAAAGTGCCCGTGCTTCCTATCCCGACATTGAGGAATTCCCCCCTAGGTTGAAAGAGTGGGTTAACCAAGTTTCTTCAATTCAATAAGCAGGATACCTGCAGTTTGCTGCTATCCCCCGAGCA